CATTTACCGAGCAAGCAGAAACCCTTTTGAAGGAAGCTATTCAGGAACAGATCGAACTGTTTCTACTTGAAGAACAAGCATAAATTTATCATTCTTTTTCTTAGTACAAGAGTAATCATTGAGAGAGAAATATTTCTTATTCGAATCATTCAAAAAAGATTTCTTGGGATAGACATTAAAAAATATATATATGGAAAAAAATTGCGTCCAATAGGATTTGAACCTATACCAAAGGTTTAGAAGACCTCTGTCCTATCCATTAGACAATGGACGCTTTTCATTCCTATTTTATTTTTTCAAATTCTTCCTTTCTCTAAAAAAAAAAAAAGATTACACAGAAAATTGATTAGGTAATAAAATTAAGGATGCATATAAAAATGGATAGTGCATGTAGAATAAGGAATATAGAGCGGGTAGCGGGAATCGAACCCGCATCGTTAGCTTGGAAGGCTAGGGGTTATAGTCGACGTTGATTGATCATTTTTAACGTCTCTAATTCAAAACCGAACATGAAATTTTGCTTTCATTCGGCTCCTTTATGGAAAGTCGATTTATTCCCAGAGAAAAAATGAGATCCATAACATCTATGTCGGCTTGAATGCATACAAAGCTACTCGCTTTCTAGATGATCCCTCTAGAGGGAGGATTATACCAAATCTGTTTAGTCTAGTTACTTCGTCCCCTATTTCCACTCGCGGGATCCTGAGGAAAAGAATTTGGTTTCCACCGAGCTGAAACCATATGTCGATCGTTCTAGTAAACCAAAACCATCGTTTTCTAGCTATTTTGCTTCAATCTTTTCTTTACAACACAAAAATTAAAGATCTAGTTACGATTGGAAATAGATTTTTGTATCTTCATCCATAGATCCTTTACTCATACTCATTGAATTGGAAGATTTGATCCAATAAAAAAAATTTTGCTTCGCGACTCCATAATCCCATTTTTTTTATTCAATTTCGAATTGACCTTTGGATACAAATCGTGAGAATGTATATGATTCCTCAAATCAAATATGCTATTGAGGGTAAAAGGATTAATCCTTTTTAAGAAATAAAGTTTTTGATCGGAATATGAAAAACCGAAAGACCCCTTAACTATTTAAGTTGTTAATAGAACGAATCACACTTTTACCACTAAACTATACCCGCTACATATTCATTATTGTATATGAATGGATCATTTGTCGAACAAAGGAATGAGACACTATAAAGATAGCATCAAAGAAATGATAGCGTTGACACTTCGTCCCACTGGGGACTTGAAAAAATGGGGTAAGAGCGGAAAGCTTATTTAAATAACATAAAAAACATAAAAAGAAAGTTCGATTATATTATTATATATATGCTTTTCCTTTCCTTTGCGGGAAGTCATTACTAATAGTCTCGGATCAAAGGAGTTATTAAAGCTGGGCCGTCAAAATGAGAAATTCCACGTTTCTTTTTCAACTTTCCTTTCAACTGACAGATCAGATCTTATGAATTCGGGTCAATTGGACCTCAAGTATTCAAATAAAGCCTATCCCTTGAACAAGTAAATGAGTTATATTATAACTATACTATAGTATTAATAATACTAAGAAATAGCACTTCTATCACAGGAATGGAAATTGCCCCTGTTCTTGTTTCAATAACAAGTATTTTTCATTTTATATCAAATCCTACATAATGAAATCGTTTGATCTATGAATAATTCATTAGAACAAAAGAAGTGATGTAATGGCCCGGCCAGTACTTTACTTAACCAGGCCGGGGTAATGAGCCTTTCTTACAAAATCAAAGAAGTGAAGTAAGGTATTTTTTCTATATCTATTCCATTGGTGGATATCTGTTTCGAATCATTATCGAAATGGAATTACTGATCAAATTCGTAAATATCTTATCTAAGATGTTATCCATTTCTAATATATTGTTATCATTATGTTATTATATCATTATAATAAAGAAGGAAAACAAGAGTTTTTATCAACCTTTACTTCACGTGTTATATTACACAAAAAATTTCCATTTTCAATTGGGAGAGATGGCTGAGTGGACTAAAGCGGCAGATTGCTAATCCGTTGTACGAATTATTCGTACCGAGGGTTCGAATCCCTCTCTCTCCGCCCCCTCTGATCACTTCAGACTTTCTAATTTTTTAAAATGTCAATCCTTTTCCTTTTTCATCATAGGTAAATTCCATACATAAAAAAACTAAGAAACAAAATAAAGAAAAAAGTAAAGAAAAACGAAAAATATTTTTTTTATTCCTCACGTCCAGGATTACGTCCCGGATCGTTAGATAAGAATCCAAAGATGAAGAGAGAAACAAAAAATATTACTACTGTGTAAACAAAGAGTTTGAGAGTAAGCATTGCACAATCTCCAAGATCTTTTTTTTTTTAGGAAATGGATTACCTTGATTTATTACATACACTATTTTGGCATGACACCCCAAAAATGAAAAAAAAAGGGGGGGATTTTCACGAATTTATTTGTAATAAGAAAGAAGGATCTAATTCCTTCATTACAAAAAATTTTTTGTCACATCCATTATTTGGTATTGTGGGGGACCTTATAAAGTCCTTGTTCACTGGAAGGTCAGAACGAGGAAATAAGTGGATCAAAATTTCTCACCGCGGTTAGGTTATTCAATATATAAGAATTTCTTTTTTTGAATCGAGGGTTCAAAATGTAAGATTTCTCTGATCTTATCCATTTTTTTTTCGAATAAATACTGAATTTCGCGGAATATGAAATATTTCATCGAAAACTTACAGCAGCTTGCCAAACAAAGGCTAAGAGAAAAAAGAATAAAGGTATGACAGGCATAACGTCTACGATTGGATTGAAAAAGGCATAAGCCTCAGGCAATTTGGCGAAGAAAAAACTATTCAAATCAAAGGTAAAATTAAAACAGATAGAGATGAAACTAAAGATATTAAGCATAACAAACATTTCGTTCTTGTAGATTAGAAAATTGGATTTTGATTGAGTTATTTTTATGAAGGAAAACTGTAAAAAAAGGCAGGTAAAAAAGTCCTTCCTTTTCTTCGAACTCTTCCCAATCCAAAATCCTTCCTTTCATTCTCAAACGAGAATACAAGGAATTATAGTTTCATACAATATCTTAATTGAATTCTATGTAATGATCAATAATTTTTTTTTTTCATATTTCTATGTGTTGAATCCTAGCAACAAAATATTTCATATTTTGGTTTGTATTGACGAATAACCAATACTAATATTAGTGTTTATTAGTGTCGAATATAAATCGAAATGGGGCGTGGCCAAGCGGTAAGGCAATGGGTTTTGGTCCCGTTACTCGGAGGTTCGAATCCTTCCGTCCCAGATTGTCTCTATCAGAAACAAAAGATTCTTCTCTTTAACAACTTTCTGTTTAATCTTGGATACAATGTGATCCAATCCTTTGTTTTTGATTCTAGGAATAATTCGGAGAATTCTATCTTTTCTTTCATAAGAAAACCTATGTTCCATATTCATGAAATGTGAATTCTCACGCGATGCGTTCGTAATCGAAATGTGAAAGAAAGGGCTCTTTATTCCTTTCCCCAAAGAAAGTCTAAAGAAAATAAAGGGCGTATCTCAATTCCACATAAAATGTGGAAACTAAAGAGTACGTAGTTTTTGATACTAATTTTATCGCTCGTTTTAAAACTTCTAAAGCCGAGAAAGAACAAATAGGAAAAACAAATTGATCCAGATCTTATTTTTTTATACTTCATATAATATAAAATAAACCTTGATACTCGAAGAAGTATGGGAAATCAATATTATATAGAAACTTCCTACCTTTTCGAGTCATCAGAATAGCTTATATTTGGTTAATAACTTATTTTGTTACGTGATTGGAAATCTATTAAAGGTCGTTCTTTTGAGATTTAGAGTTTATTTGTTCGGGAAAGGGGGATGCTTTCATAATTGTCCATCTCAAATAATCTGTTGAAAATGGAAATCAAATAATATTTAAGTAAACTCGTTTATTTGTCCTTTTTAGAAATCTGTTTCGTTCATATGTATGATAGAATAGGGGGTTAGGTTAAATAAATGAACCCCTTTCTCTCTACGTATAAATATTTATACGTAGAGAGAAAGATAGAAAGTATAGATTATTATCTATCGGTTGAGCCAATGACTATTCATGATTCCATATTGAATCAATTACATACTGGTTCAAAATTTAATTCTAAATTAGAGGAATGTTATGGTAAAACTTCGTTTGAAACGATGTGGTAGAAAGCAACGTGCGACTTGAAGGACATGATCCGCTGTGGATTTTTACGTCCACCATTTTCTATAGGAATGAAGATGCTCTTGACTCGACATAGTTTGTTCTGTTCCTGCTAAGAACCTAATTTGTATTGGGTTGGTAAATAAAAATAGTACATGATGGAGCTCGAGTAAAAAATCTTTATTCATTTATCGGGGGGCAAAATCTAGGGTTAGTAACAATGAATAAGTGAGACTAACTTTGTAAGTATATCCTCAATATCAATATTGAAATTGAAAGGTTCAAATTCGAACAAGTTTGAATTCAAAATAAAGTCAAATTTGTCGGAATTTGGAAAACTTTTTCGATGTAAAGTGTATTACAAAGGAATCAATCCTTCATATTTCTTTTCCATAGAAATAAATAACAAAAAACAAAAGGTATGTTGCTGCCATTTTGAAAGAAGTAAGAATCACCGAAGTAATGTCTAAACCCAAGGATTTCACAAAGCAAAGAGACAGGATTCCGGAACAAGGAAACACAATTTTCATCAATTGTCTCAATAATTTTATTAGAATGAGGAAAAAAATAGATTCGAGATGATACAAACAAAAGAGGTTAGAGACGACTCAATAAATTTCTGAGGATTCCACTTTGAATCTTTACGAATTATCCAACTTGAGTTATGAGTACAAATGATATTTCTTTTTTTTTTCTGTAAGTGTAGTGAAGAACAAAAAAAGAACTAAAATCATAGTCTAATTCATGCTCTTATGTATCCATTTGCTATTATACACAGAAATTAGAATCATTTTTTCTCGAGCCGTATGAGGAGAAAACCTCCTATACGTTTCTAGGGGGGGCATTATTTATTTATATCTATCCCAATGAGCGATCTATCGAATCGTTGCAATTGATGTTCGATCCCGAAGAGAAGGAAGAGATCTTCGAAAAGTAGGCTTTTACGATCCAATACAGAATCAAACTTATTTAAATGTTCCCGCTATTCTATACTTCCTTGAAAAAGGTGCTCAACCTACAGGAACTGTTCATGATATTTTAAGGAAGGCAGAATTATTTCAAGAAAGAACTTCGAGTTAATTAAAGGAAAAAACAAAATGAATGAATAAAAAAGGGGGGTTAACTAGTATCTATTTTTTTGTAATTATTTACCTACAAGTTGCCCTTTTCTTGTTCTATTCATACTTCATCTTGAATATCTTCATTTTTTTTTTCTTTTTGTAGGGAAATCCGCCAACAAATAAGTAGTAAATCTTGTTTATTGGACCTCTATTGATTGAATAAATCCGATATTTTTTCTCCACCTCGCCTCGTCTTTATTTTTCATCTAAATTTCTTTTTTATGTTGTGCCAATCCAACACAAGTCTTTATTTGATTTCCTTATTAATTTGTTTTCTCAACATTCCATTTATATTGACAATGGTGTATCGAAGAAATATAATTTGATCGATCGTAGATAAATGGATCCGTTTACCCCGACCCCTATTGCTTTTTTCTTCACTTTAGCCAATGGGTTTTTGTCGGATTTATTTTTATACAAGACGCATTTTCTTAACGAAAAAAGCGGTCTGTCAATTTTGATATTTCTATTCCGTTGTTTTTTAAATTGACCTTAAAATATTTCTTTTCGATTTCTTGTTAGTTCAATGTTTTGATGGAGTGGTGCAGTGCAATTCAATTGATTTTTTTTGATCATCTCTACATATCATATTTATTTGGGTTGCTAACTCAACGGTAGAGTACTCGGCTTTTAAGTGCGACTATGATCTTTTACACATTTTTGGATGAAGCAACGAATTCGTCCAGACTATTGGTAGAGTCTATAAGACCGCGACTGATCCTGAAAGGTAATGAATGGAAAAAACAGCATGTCGTAATAATAAGAAAAAAATCGAATTTTTTATTTCGTATATTCTTCTTTTTTAGTAGTAGAATTTCGATAGAATTTGGAGTTTATCCTTATCGGATCATTACAAAATTTTGTTTTGATTTGTGTGGAAGAGGACAAAAGAAATTAACATACATTTATAGTTGGGTCTAGTGAATAAATGGATAGAACCTCTTGGTTCCAATTCTGGTAAAAAAAAAGCAACGAGCTAATATTCTTAATTTGAATAATTACCCGATCTAATTAGATGTTAAAAATAAATTAGTGCCTGGTGGGGGAAGGGGTTCTCTTGTGAGTGGACCGTTGATTCTTTTTCTTAAAAAAATCCTAACTATTCCATATTATTGATTGGAGACAGATGTGTAGAAGAAACAGTATACTGATAAAAAAATTTGTTCCAAAATCAAAAGAGCGATTAGGTTGCAAAAATAAAGGATTTTTGACCCTCTTGTAATTATAACGAAGATAAACCACTCGGTTGGATAGAAGAAGAGAGGAAAAAGATCTGTTGAGTGGACTCCTCGTTTCCGGGGGTATATATTTTTTCTTACTATATACATAATAGATACCCTGTTTTGACCATATTGCACTATGTATTATTTGATAACCTAAGAAATGTTCCTGCTTATAGTTCAAGTAGAAATGTAACTAAATGGAAGAATTACAAGGATATTTAGAAAAGGGTAGATCTAGGCAACAACCCCTCCTATATCCGCTTTTCTTTCAGGAGTATATTTATGCACTTGCTCATGATCGTGGTTTAAAAGGTTCCCTTTTTTACGAACCTACGGAAGTTTTTGGTTATGACAGTAAATCCAGTTTAGCGCTTGTGAAACGTTTAATTATTCGAATCTATCAACAGAATTTTTTTCTTTCCGTGGTTAATGATTCTAACAAAAATCGATTCGTTAGTCACCACCACAACAATTTTTGTTATTCCCATTTTTATTCTCAAATGATATCAGAAGGTTTTGCAATTCTTGTAGAAATTCCATTCTCGCTGCGATTAGTATCTTATTTCGAAAAAAAAGAAATACCAAAATCTCATAATTTACGCTCTATTCATTCCATTTTTCCTTTTTTAGAGGACAAATTATTACATTCAAATTATGTATCAGATATATTAATACCCCATCCCATCCATATGGAAATCTTGGTTCAAATCCTTCAATGCTGGATTCAAGATGTTCCCCTTTTGCATTTCTTGCGATTCTTTCTTCATAAATATCATAATTGGAATAGTTTTCTCATTACTCCAAAGAAATCTATTTATGTTTTTTCAAAAGAAAATAAAAGACTATTTTGGTTCCTATACAATTCTTATGTATCTGAATGTGAATTTTTATTAGTTTTTCTTCGTAAACAATCTTCTTATTTACGA